ATTAGAATCGCCGAAAAAGATTTGGCAGATATTAAAACGGAGAAGTGCCCGACCAATACGTAAATGTCACTATTTTATGAACATTTTTATTGAAAGGATATACATAGATATCTTTGATATCTTTTTACGTATCATTATGAATATTCCCGGAATCGATGTAGAAATTTTACTTAAATCAAAAAAACAAATTACTGATAAATACAGTTCCAATGATGAAACAAATAAAAAAAGAATTGATGAAAAAACTAAAAATCCAATTTATTTTTTTTCGACTATAAGAAAAAGAAAGTCTATTTTTAATAAGAATTCACAGATTTTTTGCGACCTCGCTTCTTTGTCACAGGCATATGTATTTTACAAATTATCACAAACTCAAGTTATCAACAAGTATCACTTGAAATCCGTATTTCAATATCACGGAACAATTCCTTTTATAAAAGATAGAATAAAATATTTTATTGGAGCACAAGGAATATTTCATTGCGAATCAAGGCATAAGAAACTTCACAGTTTTGGAATGAATGAATGGAAAAGCTGGTTAATGGGTAATGATCACTATCAATACGACTTATCTCAGACTATATGGTCTAGATTACTACCACAAAAATGGCGAAATGGAATCAATCAAAGTTTTATGGTTCAAAAAACAAACCCAAGAAATTTCGATTCATATAAAAAAGACCAATTAATTCATTACGAGAAACAAAACAATTATGCAGTGAATTCATTATGGAGCCAAAAAAAGAAATTAATAAAAAACTACAAATATGATCTTTTATCAAATAAATATATTAATTATGAATATGAAGATAAGAAGGGTTCATATATTTATGGGTTTCCATTACAAGTAAACGCAGCCCGAGGGATCCTCTATAATAGAGATAATCCTGAATTTGATTATTTACCCGCAGATATAGATCTTAGTAATTATCTACGAAAAGATTCTATTATTGATAGGAATCAAAATCCGGATAGGAAATATTTTGATTGGAGAGCTTTTAATTTTTGGCTTAGAAAAACGAGCGATATTGATGAATGGACAAATGCCAGTACCAACATAAAAAAAAATACTAAGACTCGTTATTATTATTATCAAATAATTGATAAAATTGATAATAATAATAATCTTTTTAATCTCACAATTCATAACCAAAACCAAATCAACCCAGCAGCCAATCAAACAAAAACATCTTTTGACTGGAAGGGAATGAATGAAAAAAGACTAAATGGGCCTATATCAAATTGGGAACCTTGGTTTTTCCCAGAATTTTGGTTATTTTATGATGTATATAAGACTGAGCCGTGGATCATACCAATCAATTTACTTCTTTTTAATTCGAATATAAAAGAAAACAATCTAACAATCACCCAAAAGCTAAAAAAATGGCTTGAATTACAGAATCTAAATCAAGAAGAAAAACAAGAGCCAATCCCAGGATATCTTGGATATGATCCATTAGAAGACTATGTTGAAGAAGATTTGTGGGGATCAGACTCAGACGTTCTTGAATACATCGAGGAAACTAAATATATTTCCCGGTTGATGTTAAAACTCTTCCTGAAAAGATATTTTCTTTTGAAATTTCAATTGAAAACGACTTTTTCTTTGAGCCAAACAGCAATCAATAATTTAAAGATATTTTGGCTACTCCTTAGATTAAGAGATCCAAATGAAATGGCTGCAGCCTTTATTCAAAGAGACGAAATAAATCCGGTTCCAATGCTGATTGGAAAGCCAGAGTTTATGACTTTTTTCAATTTGGAAAAAGGGGGACTATTGATTATTGAACCAACTCGGCTATCCACAAAATGGGATGGACAATGGATCATGTACCAAACCATAGCTATTTCACGGGTGCATAAGAGTCAGCACCAAACTAATCGAAGATGTCAAGAAAAAAGAAATGTTGATAAGAATGGTCTTAATGATTTTATTGTTCCTGAAAATATTTTATCTCCTAGACGTCGTAGAGAATTGAGAATTCAAATTTGTTTAAATTCGAGAAATGTCAATGTTGGGGATAGAAACCAAGTATTTTGCAATGGGAATAGTGCAAGGAACTGTGGTGAATTTTTTTTTGAGGATAAGCATCCTGATGTAGATATAAATAAATTTATTAAGTTAAAATTATTTCTTTGGCCCAATTATCGATTAGAAGATTTAGCTTGTATGAATCGCTATTGGTTTGATACCAATAATGGTAGTCGTTTCAGTATGTTAAGGATACATATGTATCCATGATTGATAATAAGTTGATGGTACATTTACATGGATCAAGTGGCATATCTGGCCGGTATAGTAGATGAAGACAAACAAATATACACACACGCCTTGTGTTATATTCTATTCTGGTACATGATACTGATTCAATGACTTTATCTTAGCTTAGCAATTATATCTAGTAATGAGTCGTCATAATCTTCTTATCTTAAGTTCAAATTCTTCTCTTTTGTGGGTTATAAATGTACCGCCCTTTTGTATCCACATCCAAATAAAATTGAAAATTGATTAATTACATTTGAATTCGATAAAAAAAGAAGTATATGAATAAATACAGATTTTTGTGTATTGTATAAGAAATTAGAATGACTGGCATTATTATTACTGATCAGTAAAATCCATATCTGTAAAAAAAAAAGGGGGGGGAACAAATTCTTTTTATGGTAAAAAATTTATTAATTTCAGTTATTTCGCAAGAAGAAAAAGAAGAAAATAAAGGGTCTGTTGAATTTCAAGTATTCAGTTTCACCAATAAAATACGTAGACTTACTTCCCATTTAGAATTGCACAGAAAAGACTATTTATCTCAGAGAGGTCTACGGAAAATTCTGGGAAAACGTCAACGGCTGCTGGTTTATTTGTCAAAGAAAAATAGAGTACGTTATAAAGAATTAATTAGTCAATTGGATATTCGGGAGCCAAAAACTCATTAAGTGAATTTTAAGATTAGTTTTGAATTATTGGATTTATTAGATTTTTATTATTTTCTATTATACTTTAAATATTAAAAATTAAAATCTTATTATAGATATATTTATTATTATTATAATTTGATGAACTTCATTTCGGTTTCAGCACTTCATGGAATAATGAATCGGGGAAAAAATATATGACTGTACCAACTACAAGAAAAGACCTCATGATAGTCAATATGGGTCCTCACCACCCATCAATGCATGGTGTTCTTCGACTCATCGTTACTCTAGACGGGGAAAATGTTATTGACTGTGAACCCATATTGGGTTATTTACACAGAGGGATGGAAAAAATTGCTGAAAATCGAACAATTATACAATATCTTCCTTATGTAACACGCTGGGATTATTTAGCTACTATGTTTACAGAGGCAATAACGGTAAATGGACCAGAACAGTTGGGAAATATTCAAGTACCGAAAAGAGCGAGCTATATTAGAGTAATTATGCTAGAACTGAGTCGTATAGCTTCTCATTTGTTATGGCTCGGCCCTTTTATGGCAGATATCGGCGCGCAGACTCCTTTCTTCTATATTTTCCGAGAGAGGGAATTGATATATGACCTGTTCGAATCTTCGACAGGTATGCGAATGATGCATAATTATTTCCGTATCGGAGGGGTAGCTGCTGATTTACCTTATGGCTGGATAGATAAATGTTTTGATTTCTGTGATTATTTTTTAACAGGGATTACTGAATATCAAAAGCTTATTACGCGTAATCCCATTTTTTTGGAACGAGTTGAAGGAGTGGGCATTATTGGTGGAGGAGAGGCAATAAATTGGGGCTTATCAGGACCAATGCTACGAGCGTCCGGAATTGAATGGGATCTTCGTAAAGTCGATCATTATGAGTGTTACGACGAATTTGATTGGGAAGTACAATGGCAAAAAGAAGGAGATTCGTTAGCTCGTTATTTAGTCCGAATCAGTGAAATGGCGGAATCCATAAAAATTATTCAACAAGCTCTGGAAGGAATTCCAGGGGGGCCCTATGAGAATTTAGAGGTACGGCGCTTTGATAGAACAAAGGATTCCGAATGGAATGAATTTGATTATCGATTCATTAGTAAAAAACCTGCGCCTACTTTTGAATTATCTAAACAAGAACTTTATGTAAGAGTGGAAGCCCCGAAGGGGGAATTGGGAATTTTTCTGATAGGAGATCGGGGTGTTTTTCCCTGGAGATGGAAAATTCGTCCGCCCGGTTTTATCAATTTGCAAATTCTTCCTCAGCTAGTTAAAAGAATGAAATTGGCTGATATTATGACAATACTAGGTAGTATCGATATTATTATGGGAGAAGTTGATCGTTGAAATGATAATTGATACGACAAGAGTACAAGCTATCAATTCTTTTTCCAGATCGGAATCCTTAAAAGAGGTTTATGGGCTCGTCTGGTTACTTGTTCCTATTCTTACTCCTGTATTGGGAATCATAATAGGGGTACTAGTAATTGTGTGGTTAGAAAGACAAATATCTGCAGGGATACAACAACGTATTGGACCTGAATACGCGGGTCCTTTGGGAATTCTTCAAGCTCTAGCAGATGGTACAAAATTACTTTTCAAAGAAGATCTTATCCCATCTAGAGGCGATATTAGTTTATTCAGTATCGGACCGTCTATAGCGGTCATATCCATTTTACTAAGTTTTTCAGTAATTCCTTTTGGCTATCACCTTGTTTTAGCCGACCTAAATATAGGGGTTTTCTTATGGATTGCCATTTCAAGTATTGCTCCTATTGGACTTCTTATGTCAGGATATGGATCGAATAATAAATATTCCTTTTTAGGTGGTCTACGAGCTGCTGCTCAATCGATTAGTTATGAAATACCATTAACTCCATGTGTGTTATCAATATCTCTACGTGTGATTCGTTGGAACATGGACTTTTTTATTTGACCTAATTTAATTGCATTTTCGTTCTAGGAAAAAAGAAAGTGGAATGTATTGAATAGATATCCTCATTTTTTTATTCAACATTCGGGGCGATGAGCTAAACCAGATAGTTATATGAGTGAAAGAAAACAGCTTAGAAATTGGCAGTAAAAAGATTGAGTCTCATTACCTAGGTACAAGAGTTAAGCGGACATAAATATAAACAGTATAAACGGGTTACCCCAAGCAAGATTGGTTGATTAGTCATCATAGTTTGAAGCGGGTACAAAAGAGAAACTGTATGGAGTTTTTATTATTGTATGTATTACCATACCGGAGATCGAATAAAAACGAGTGGACGGTTAGGAATACCAAGGTACACAAAGGATTAGTAATGGAGATAATGTAAGTAAATTATCCAAAGGGATATTTATGCATAAAAGGAATCCTAATGGGGCTTTAAGTTAGTAGAAATGATCAAGCAGTACTTTCCCACGATCCCGATCCAGAGTATGCTCCTACCCACTGATTAAACAAATTACTATCAGGAACGAAGTAATCCTTTATTTATATTTATTTTTTTTGTCCAGATTAATACAGATAGAATTCTTATCATGATTCATGAACTAATATAATAGAATGTCTAATTCTTTGTCTAAAAAAAATAAGTCGAAATTTCTATTGAAACAACGTGATACAACGAGTATTTTATTGAAGTATTAAGTTATTACTGAACAAAAAATTGCAATTATAAAGAATGAGATCAATTCAGAAGCATTTGTTTTATTATAGCAGACAGAATTGCATTGGTCTAATTTAGGACTCTCCGATGTATCTTTACTCTATCTACTCTACAAAATAAGTAAAGTATATCGAGATAATATTGAACCAGTCCTTAGATTTATTTGTGGCCGTCGAGGAGCCGTATGAAGCTTAAGTCTCATGTACGGTTTTGCAATAGCGATGGGAATAGTGATGTTATCACCGACTATGATTATCTAACAGTTCAAGTACAGTTGATATAGTTGAGGCGCAGTCAAAATATGGTTTTTGGGGTTGGAATCTGTGGCGCCAACCTATAGGTTTTACTGTTTTTTTAATTTCTTCCCTAGCAGAATGCGAGAGATTACCTTTTGATTTACCAGAAGCAGAGGAAGAATTAGTAGCAGGTTATCAAACCGAATATTCAGGTATAAAATTTGGTTTATTTTATGTTGCTTCCTATCTAAATCTACTAGTTTCTTCATTATTTGTAACAGTTCTTTACTTGGGCGGCTGGAATCTCTCTATTCCGTACATATTAAGTCCTGAGCTTTTCGGAATAAATGAAGTGGGTGGAGTCTTTAGAACGACCATTGGTATCTTTATTACATTAGCTAAAGCTTATTTGTTCCTGTTCATTCCTATCACAACAAGATGGACTTTACCTAGAATGAGAATGGACCAACTATTAAATCTTGGATGGAAATTTCTTTTACCTATTTCTTTAGGTAATCTATTATTGACAACCTCTTCCCAACTCTTTTCACTGTAAAGGCACAGCCTATTCTAGATTCATAACTTCTCTCAAACAAGAGAAAGAAACATAAAATTATTCATAGATATTCAAGATATGTTCCCCATGGTAACTGGGTTCATGAATTATGGCCAACAAACAGTACGGGCTGCAAGGTATATCGGTCAAAGTTTTATGATTACCTTATCCCATGCAAATCGTTTACCTGTAACTATTCAATATCCTTATGAAAAATTGATCACATCGGAACGTTTCCGTGGTCGAATCCACTTTGAATTTGATAAATGCATTGCTTGTGAAGTCTGTGTTCGGGTATGTCCTATAGATCTACCCGTTGTTGATTGGAAATTGGAAACTTCTATTCGAAAGAAACGATTGCTTAATTACAGTATTGATTTCGGAATCTGTATATTTTGTGGTAACTGCGTTGAGTATTGTCCAACGAATTGTTTATCAATGACTGAAGAATACGAACTTTCTACTTATGATCGTCACGAGTTGAATTATAATCAAATTGCTTTGGGTCGGTTGCCAATGTCAGTAATCGACGATTACACAATTAGAACAATTATGAATTCGACTCAAACCAAAAAAGCCGTGGGTAAACCACTTGATTCAAGAACAATTACCGATTACTAATACTAAGATTTAGTTTTGATCTAAAGTAGCGCAGCTTCTTTCATCTTGCTTGGTCAATAACTAAAACTAAAATTTTAACAACTATGGAGTGCTGAGAATAATGAATTGCTTTGGATTGAAAATGGATTCATATATACTCTACATATATATATTTTTTTATATAGTATATATATTATATAAACAGTTAATAAAAAAAATCGATTAATATTAATTTCGAACGAAACTTTCGGATAGAGAAATGTATTCAATTATTTAACTAATAAGTGTATCTATATCAACCCACACCCCATTAGATTTAATTCAATTAGGAACGTATCAATAGGGTAACTTCTTTTTTCCTGGTTTGGTCAATAGGTTTATGAAAAATTTCGACTTAAAAATTATCTCTTATTTTACATAGAATGGATTTACCTGGACCAATACACGATTTTCTTTTAGTTTTTTTGGGATTGGGTCTTATAGTGGGGAGTCTAGGAGTGGTATTACTTACCAATCCAATTTTTTCTGCTTTTTCATTGGGATTAGTTCTTGTTTGTACATCCTTATTCCATATTCCATCGAACTCCCCCTTTGTAGCTGCTGCACAGCTCCTTATTTATGTGGGAGCAATAAATGTATTAATTGTATTTGCTGTGATGTTCATGAATGGTTCAGAATATTACAAAGATTTCAATCTTTGGGCCGTTGGAGACGGAGTCACTTCACTGGTTTGTACAAGTATTTTTGTTTCACTAATTACTACTATCCCAGATACGTCATGGTACGGGATTATTTGGACTACAAGATCAAACCAGATTATAGAGCAGGACTTGATTAATAATGGTCAACAAATTGGGATTCATTTATCAACAGATTTTTTTCTTCCATTTGAACTTATTTCGATAATTCTTTTAGTTGCCTTGATAGGTGCAATTGCTATGGCTCGTCAGTACTAAATAATTATAAAATAAAAAAATAAATTATAATAATATAATAGGTAATAGGGACTTGTTCTTTTCTTTAAATTCTATTTTTTGTTCATATTGAAATGAATCGAGATTGATGAGGAGTTGGTCAATGATGCTCGAACATGTACTTGGTTTGAGTGCCTTTTTATTATCCATCGGTATTTATGGATTGATTACAAGTCGAAATATGGTTCGAGCGCTTATGTGTCTTGAACTTATACTGAATGCAGTTAATATTAATTTCGTAACATTTTCTGATTTATTTGATAATCGCCAATTAAAAGGAGACGTTTTCTCAATTTTTGTTATAGCAATTGCAGCTGCTGAAGCAGCTATTGGATTAGCTATTGTTTCATCAATTCATCGTAACAGAAAATCAACGCGTATCAATCAATCTAATTTGTTGAATAAATAATGATAATGGTATAAATAAAAATATAGACTATTCGCCAATTGAAATTGATATGTGCAACATAAGCCTACGGCGCTGTTTGCTAAAACGACGTGATAAATCAAAGTATCTTGGTACTCTTTCATGAGCAGATCCAGAACTAGATTGATTCTGGTAAATCTAAATCATTGATTCGTCTGGTGTATAGAATATATAATTCATTTACTACTTTTACTAGATCGAAAATTTATGAGGTTAAAAAAATTTATAGATCCAATGTCACATTCAGTAAAGATTTATGATACATGTATAGGGTGTACCCAATGTGTACGCGCCTGCCCCACTGATGTATTAGAAATGATACCTTGGGACGGATGTAAAGCTAAACAAATTGCTTCTGCTCCAAGAACAGAAGACTGTGTAGGTTGTAAAAGGTGTGAATCCGCTTGTCCAACGGATTTCCTGAGTGTCCGGGTTTATTTATGGCATGAAACAACTCGTAGTATGGGTCTAGCTTATTGATACGTTCCAGAAAATTCCACTTGAATCCATTTTTTTCTTTACCGACAAAAACCCGTACTCGATAAATTATTTTCTTTCGAGCACGGGTTTTTCTGGTCAAAGTGTATCTTGTCTTTACCACGAATGATTTTCCTTGGTTAACAATAATTGTTGTTTTGCCGATATTCGCAGGTACTTTCATTTTCTTTTTCCCTCATAGAGGAAATAAGGTTATTAGATGGTATACTATTTGTATATGTATATTAGAATTACTTCTAACGGCCTATGTATTCTGTTATCATTTCCAATTGGACGATCCATTAATCCAATTAGAACAGGATTATAAATGGATCCATTTTTTTTATTTTCACTGGAGATTAGGAATCGATGGACTTTCCATTGGACCCATTTTACTCACGGGATTCATCACTACCTTAGCTACTTTAGCGGCCTGGCCGGTTACTCGAGATTCTAGATTGTTCCATTTTCTCATGTTAGCAATGTACAGCGGTCAAATAGGACCATTTTCTTCTCGGGATCTTTTACTTTTTTTTATCATGTGGGAATTAGAATTAATTCCTGTCTACCTACTTCTATCCATGTGGGGAGGGAAGAACCGTTTGTACTCAGCTACAAAATTTATTTTGTACACTGCAGGGGGTTCTATTTTTCTCTTAATGGGAGTTCTGGGTATGGGTTTATATGGTTCCAATGAACCAACATTAAATTTTGAAACATCAGCCAATCAATCATATCCTGTGGCATTGGAAATAATATTCTATTTTGGGTTTCTTATTGCTTATGCTGTCAAATTGCCGATTATACCTCTACATACATGGTTACCAGATACCCATGGAGAAGCACATTACAGTACATGTATGCTTTTAGCCGGAATCTTATTAAAAATGGGAGCATATGGATTGGTTCGGATCAATATGGAATTATTACCCCACGCTCATTCTATATTTTCTCCCTGGTTGATGATAATAGGCACAATTCAAATAATCTATGCAGCTTCAACATCTCTCGGTCAGCGCAATCTAAAAAAGAGAATTGCCTATTCCTCCGTATCTCATATGGGTTTCATAATTATAGGAATTGGTTCGATAACTGATACAGGACTCAATGGGGCCATTTTACAAATGATCTCTCATGGATTTATTGGTGCTGCACTTTTTTTCTTGGCAGGAACTAGTTACGATAGAATACGTCTTGTTTATCTCGACGAAATGGGAGGAATAGCTATCCCAATGCCAAAAATATTTACAATGTTCAGTAGTTTCTCGATGGCTTCACTTGCATTGCCTGGAATGAGTGGTTTTGTTGCAGAATTGGTGGTTTTTTTTGGACTAATAACGAGCCAAAAATATCTTTTAATGCCAAAAATACTAATCATTTTTGTAGCGGCAATTGGAATGATATTAACTCCTATTTATTCAGTATCTATGTTACGTCAGATGTTCTATGGATACAAGCAATTTCATTCTCCAAATTCTCATTTTTTTGATTCTGGACCACGAGAACTATTTGTTTCAATCTGTATCTTTCTACCCGTAATAGGTATTGGTATTTATCCGGATTTCGTTTTCTCACTATCAATTGACAAGGTAGAAGCTATTCTAGCTAATTACTTTTATAGATAGTTTTCATCAATAAGACATATAAAAAGAAAAAAGATACAAAAAAAATAATTTTTTTTTGGTTCAGTTGTACAATAATGTACAATGAAAACTAAATAAGTCTTCTTTATTACTTCTTTATCTTTAAAGTAAAAAAAAAGAATTAAATTAATTGTAATCAGATACTTTTGTAGCTTTTGAGAACCATTTGAATAAAGTAGTGATTCAAATGGTTCTCAAAAACTCATAAAACTTTCATATGCTATTCTTGTGTATTGTATTCGTAAGGTATTTTCCTCAATTAGATGTTAAATTTTCCTCAATTAGATGTTAATGTGAATGAACCATAACTATGTAGCCCGATTCCTAATAGGTTTACTCCAAAATAGCATATCCAAATTAAAAAAAATCCCATAGAAGCCACAATTGCAGAATTCGAGCCTTGCAAATCTTCATTTGTTCTAGTATGTAAATAAATTGCGAATATTGTCCAAGTAATAAATGCCCAAGTTTCTTTTGGGTCCCAATTCCAATATGATCCCCACGCTTCATTAGCCCATACCGCTCCCGAAAGAATACCTATGGTTAAAAATAGAAACCCGAGACTAATAATACGAGAACTCCAACAATCCAATTGCTGAATTAATTGATACCTGTGATAATTTCGAAACGAAATAAAACAATTGTTTTGTAAAACATTGCTTATTTTATTCGCGTATTGGATTTCGTCAAAGGGAAATCGCCCAACCAGTAAATTATTGTTTTTATATTTACCAAATATATCTATATTTTTTCGAAATGTAATGACTAGAAGAGCTATTGATAATAATGATCCACACAGAAGAGCTGCATAGCTCAATACCATCATACTTACGTGCATCATTAACCACTGTGATTGTAGAGCCGGTACTAATATTGCGGATTGATTCATTTTAGTTAAAAGACCTGAAGTAGCAAATCCTTGGGTAAAAACAGCACTTGGTGCAGTTATTGCATTTAAATAATTCATATGGTTCCTAAAATGGGGAACCATATGAATAATGGAGAAACTCCATGACAGGAACATTAATGATTCATATAAATCACTTAAGGGTAAATGTCCTGAATAAATCCAACGAATAACTAATAATCCTGTTATACAAACAAAAGTAGCTACCATTCCTTTTTCCGACGAATCATATAGTTCTACGATTTCGTGGACTAATAAGTTCATAAAAAAAATCGTAATTACAACGGAAACAATCGATAAAGAAATGTGAGTTAATATATGTTCTAAAGTAAAAAATATCATAAAAATCCTAAAAAAAGATGTCCTCCAACATTGGAATGGAAATCCATAATTTAATTCTATACCTATACATTATAGGAGTTATTCGAGTATTTATTTTACTCTTATTTTTTGATTTTATTTTATAATTTATAAGATGCCGCCACTCGGACTCGAACCGAGATGCTCTAGCACTGCTTCCTAAGAGCAGCGTGTCTACCGATTTCACCATAGCGGCTTGCTCTAAATCATAATAGCCCATCCATCTTCAATCGTCGAGATTGAAGGAGGCAATTCAATGCAATATCTTGAGGACACTTTTTAAAATATCATTCAAATTCCTATTGCTATTTGAACGTTCAATAATAATTATCTGTAGTAATAATAATTATCTTGTGGTGTGGGGCAGTGTTAGCTTTAAGAATGTAATGGCTTTTCGTGCGGTTTCTTATGGAATTGAAGAGTTGCAACTAGATAGTTCTGTTCTCAATCCATTCCCATTCCGAAATGAAAACAAAAAAGACATTTTTTTTATTGCAGTTCGCAAAGAACTGAAGTGACGAGTAACAAATTGACGGATATCATAGAGGTTACCGCAAACATAAGTTGTTTTATTGGAAGGAATATAAGCAACTCACTCAGTTTCACAACGAACTAGTTCAGAACTAATTCAATTAATGATTCCGAATACTGATTCCAAATAAATTAACTAAAATAACGAGGGCTTTTTTATCAGGTTGAGTTATTGGTGGATGATAGAATACATATCAAAATCAAGTACTTTTTTTGTATTTTACCTGTTCGATGGATTTAAACTCAATTATTGTAATAATAAATGGTTGAAAATATAATACATATTCTGTATCTTCATAAATATCTTAGGTAATAATTATATCTAAGTAATATAAGTAATAACTTTTAAACATTGACTTAATCTTATCATTTGATTTTAACTTCTTTTTTTTTTTATTTGAATATTTCCAATTTCAAAAATTGGAGTCTTTTCATATCTTGATTTTTTTTTGCTCCTTTCAAAATATATAAGAGCTGGTGAATCGGAAACAATTAAACAAAATAATTAATAAAAAAAGTTTAATTTTATTATGGAACATACATATCAATATGCGTGGATCATACCTTTCGTTCCCCTTCCAGTTCCTATAGCAATAGGGTTGGGGCTTCTCCTTGTTCCGGCGGCAACAAAAAATATTCGTCGTATATGGGCTTTTCCTAGTGTTTTATTACTAAGTATCGTTATGATTTTTTCAGCCGATCTGTCTATTCAACAAATAAATGGCAGTCCTATCTATCAATATGTATGGTCTTGGACCATCAATAATGATTTTTCCTTAGATTTCGGCCATTTGATAGATCCGCTTACTTCCATTATGTTAATATTAATTACTACTGTTGGAATAATGGTTCTTATTTATAGTGACAATTATATGTCTCATGATCAAGGCTATTTGAGATTTTTTGCTTATATGAGTTTTTCTAATGCTTCCATGCTGGGATTAGTTACTAGTTCCAATTTGATACAAATTTATATTTGTTGGGAATTAGTTGGAATGTGTTCCTATCTATTAATAGGGTTTTGGTTCACACGACCCCTTGTGGCAAGTGCTTGTCAAAAAGCCTTTGTAACGAATCGTGTAGGGGATTTTGGTTTATTTTTAGGAATCTTAGGTCTTTATTGGATAACGGGTAGTTTTGAATTTCGGGATTTGTTCGAAATAGCCAATAATTTGATTGATAATGATGGGACCAATTCTTTATTTCTTACTTTGTGTGCTTCCCTATTATTTGTTGGTGTGGTTGCTAAATCCGCGCAATTCCCCCTTCATGTATGGTTACCAGATGCCATGGAAGGTCCTACTCCTATTTCAGCTCTTATACATGCTGCTACTATGGTAGCAGCGGGGATTTTTCTTGTAGCTCGACTTTTTCCTCTTTTTACAGTCATACCTTATATAATGAATATAATTTCTTTGGTGGGTATAATAACAATACTATTAGGAGCTACTTTGGCTCTTGCTCAAAGAGACATTAAAAGAAGTTTAGCCTATTCTACAATGTCTCAATTGGGTTATATTATGTTAGCTTTAGGCATGGGATCTTATCGAGCTGCTTTATTTCATTTGATCAGTCATGCCTATTCGAAAGCATTGTTATTTTTAGGATCTGGATCCATTATTCATTCAATGGAAACCGTTGTTGGATATTCTCCAGATAAAAGTCAGAACATGGCTCTTATGGGCGGTTTAACAAAATACGTGCCAATTACAAAAACTTCATTTTTATTGGGTACACTTTCTCTTTGTGGTATTCCACCCCTTGCTTGTTTTTGGTCCAAAGACGAAATTCTTAATGATAGTTGGTTATATTCACCGATTTTCGCAATAATAGCTTGTTTCACAGCAGGATTAACTGCATTTTATATGTTTCGGATGTATTTACTTACTTTTGAAGGGCATTTGAACGTTAATTTTCAAAACCACAGTGGCAAAAAAAATAATGCGTTCTATTCAATATCCATATGGGGCAAAAAAGGACCTAAAGTGAGAAAAAATAAATTTTTTTTATCGCCAATGAATAATAATCAAAGGGATTCCTTTTTTTCGAAAAAAACATATCCAATTGATGGTAATCTAGTAATAAATAGGATGCGACCTCTTATTACTATTAATAATTTTGCCACTAAAAAAATTGCCGCATATCCTTATGAATCGGACAATACTATGTTATTTCCACTTATTGTATTGGTCTTATTTACTTTTTTCGTTGGATCCATAGGAATTCCTTTTGGTCAAGGAATAAGTGATCATTTTGATATATTATCAAAATGGTTAACTCCGTCAATAAACTTGTTACATTCAAATTCTAACCATTATTTTGATTGGTATGAATTTGTAATAAATGCAATTTTTTCAGTCAGTATAGCTTATTTCGGAATTTTTATAGCGTCTCTTTTATATGGGCCTGCTTATTCATATTTTCATAATTTAAACTTAATCAATTTTTTTGTTAAAATGGGTCCTAGGAGAAGTCTCTGGGACAAAATCATAAATGTAATATATGATTGGTCATATAATCGTGGTTACATAGACATTTTTTATTCAAAAATCTTAAATAGGGCTATAAGAGGATTAACCGGACTAACTCATTTTTTTGATAAACAAGTAATTGATGAAGTTACGAACGGTATTGGTATTACCAGTTTCTTTGTAGCAGAAGTTATTAAATATGTAAGTGGAGGACGGATC